GCATTTGCGGGTAAAAGAGTAATTGAACAAACATTGAATAAAACAGTACCCGAAGGTTCACAAGCGGCTGAATATTTATTCCAGAAGGGCTTATTCGACCTAATCGTACCACGTAATCTTTTAAAAAGCGTTCTGAGTGAGTTATTTAAGCTCCACGCCTTCTTTCCTTTAAATTCCAATTCAATCAAGTAGAGTGCACTAAGTTCAATTATTTTATTTGTAGCAAACAAGTAGTTAGCTTATCGGAATCAAAGTAACTAAGAATGGAGTTTTCTTTGGTGCCCTAAGATCTAATTCTAGAAAGAATCAAAAGTTGCAGATAACTCTTTTTTTTTTTTACCTGGATTCTCGATTACTAATTAAGAAGTCTCTATCAACAAGATAAAAACGTGAGTTCCTCCTTTCGTGAAATTAGGAAAATAAAATGAATTTCGTCTTACGTATTACGTATATAATCAAATTCTAAAAATATAGAAAAAATAGATATCATATTTCTCCATCTCCTGAAAATCCCATTTTCACTAAAAATCCCGGCGGTGTCGCATTCGAATAAATCTTTCGATAATTTGTAAGAAACTCTTTCTTTATATTAAATTCGAAGACAAGAACAAAACACAAAGAAATGAAGAAAAAAAAGAAAATGGATTATCAATAAAATGGATTATCATATGTATCTTTCATGTAGATAGATGAATAAGTCCAAGGAATGGAGAACTAAATAAATGGACTTATTCTAGATACTCAATTAGATACTTATATCTCTAATAAGAATTTTCAAATTGAATTAATTAATATTAATAATAACAATAACTATGAATTCATAATAATTACAATTTATAATTATAATTTAATTATAATTAGTAGAAATATAAAATAGAATATTAAAAAAAAAAAAGAACAGGTACAAATAGTAAATCGAGGTACCCATTTTATGACAACTTTCAATTTTCCCTCTATTTTTGTGCCTTTAGTAGGCCTAGTATTTCCGGCAATTGCAATGGCTTCTTTATTTCTTTATGTTCAAAAAAACAAGATTGTTTAGATCTGAAGGGACCCCATCTCATCCTCTGAAACTTCGACTTGTAGCATAACACAGATATTTATTTCGGGAAATAGGGTAGAGCATGTGATTTCCGCCAAACATAAACTCTTATGCCTGCAGAAAATGATCTATGGGTAACTGAATTCTAGTTAGTTTCAAATAGATCAGGATCACTGGATGCCTAAAATGTAAAGTTGGTGAATGTAAAGTTGGTGGATCTAATCTATATGTATATCAATATGTATATTGATGTAGATTGGGATCATATTCATATATGGGGTGTGTTATTATTTTAGATCTAACCGATTTGATGAATTCCTCCTAAAAGTTCACATCAAACTAGTGCTAGTTCACATCAAACTAGTGCTAGTTGATGAGAGCTCATTCGGAAACAAAATAAAGTAAAGTAAAAACCGTTTGGGGTATTCTCTCAATTCCAATAAAATGCAATCGGATCAAGTATGAGTTGGCGATCAGAACATATATGGATAGAACTTATAACGGGGTCTCGAAAACTAAGTAATTTTTGCTGGGCCCTTATCGTTTTTTTAGGTTCATTAGGATTCTTATTGGTTGGAACTTCCAGTTATCTTGGTAGAAATTTGATATCTTTTGTTCCGTCTCAGCAAATCATTTTTTTTCCACAAGGGATCGTGATGTCTTTCTACGGGATCGCGGGTCTCTTTATTAGTTCCTATTTGTGGTGCACAATTTCCTGGAATGTAGGTAGTGGTTATGATCGATTCGATAGAAAGGAAGGAATAGTATGTATTTTTCGTTGGGGATTTCCTGGAAAAAATCGTCGCATATTCCTCCGATTCCGTATAAAAGATATTCAATCCGTTAGAATAGAAGTTAAAGAGGGTCTTTATGCTCGTCGTGTCCTTTATATGGACATCAGAGGCCGGGGGGCTATTCCGTTGACCCGTACTGATGAGAATTTGACTCCACGAGAAATTGAACAAAAAGCCGCGGAATTGGCCTATTTCTTGCGCGTACCAATTGAAGTTTTTTGAGAAAAGAAAAGGAACTGGGCTGAAAAACGAATGTTTTCTCAGCAGGAGGGAAAAAATGCAAGAATCCTGTTTTTTCTATAACGAAGTGATACTTTAGATGCAGATAAATCATATCTTGTAAATTATTTTCTTTTTGTCAATCGACCTTTTTATCCTTTCGTTTGTGTTCTTTACTACCCGTTTTTCTTAATAATGATAACGGGCCCCCATTTCTGTCTGTGATCATCACAATATCTTTCTATCAATTATTCTATTCTTGACTATGGGGAGTCGTTGGAATTTTTTTGATGGATAGTTTAATAGAAAAGGAGTTCTTTCGTCTCAAAATCTCAATAATATTCATTCCTTAATCCTTAAGGAACTTCTTCCGGTTAGTCATCGAAAGAAGGCACTTGTTTAGAATTTGATGAATTGAGATCTCTGGAAACATGATTTTGTATTATTTCTTCAGTCGAATTTGAAGTGGAGTCTTAGTCTATTTCTGTATTCTTTCTAGATTCAAACAAAATCACAAATAAAATAGATTCATAGGTTTGATACCTTGTCTAGAACTCATGTTTGAAAGAAATATTTGATCACATAGAGTCGACAAATGAAGTGGGTTAATTAAAAATTCACAGGCGAAAAATGGCAAAAAAGAAAGCATTCACTCCTCTTTTGTATCTTGCATCTATAGTATTTCTGCCCTGGTGGATTTCTCTCTCATTTACTAAAAGTATGGAATCTTGGGTTACTAATTGGTCGAATACTGGTCAATCCGAAATTTTTTTGAATGATATTCAAGAAAAAAGTATTCTAGAAAAGTTCATCGAATTAGAAGAAATCCATTTCTTGGAAGAAATGATCAAGGAATACCCGGAGACACATCTACAAAAAAAGCTTCCTATAGAAATCCACAAAGAAACGATCCAATTAATCAAGATACACAATGAGGATCGTATCCATACAATTTTGCACTTCTCTACAAATATAATCTGTTTTGTTATTCTAAGCGGTTATTCTATTTTAGGTAATGAAGAACTTGTTATTCTTAACTCTTGGGCCCAGGAATTCCTATATAACTTAAGTGATACAGTAAAAGCTTTTTCGATTCTTTTATTAACCGATTTATGTATCGGATTTCATTCACCCCACGGTTGGGAACTAATGCTCGGTTCTGTCTACAAAGATTTTGGATTTGGTCATAATGATCAAATTATATCTGGTCTTGTTTCCACTTTTCCCGTTATTCTCGATACTATTTTTAAATATTGGATTTTTCGTTATTTAAATCGCGTATCTCCGTCACTTGTAGTTATTTATCATTCAATGAATGATTGATAAATGATCCATCGATATTAATCCAATTAGAATGTTTCTTACTTTGTAGTTCTACATAAGTATTAAAAACTTTTTCTATCGGGGGGATTTTCATACTTACTATAGTATTCTAGTAAAATGATTCCAATAAATATCAGAATCGTGGATAGGGAACTATACTCGCGACCTACCCAATTTATTGTAGAAATTTTCGGATCAATGATTAGACCATGCAAACTAGAAATACTTTTTCTTGGATAAAGGAATATATTACTCGATCTATTTCCGTATCGCTCATGATATATATCATAACTCGGACATCCATTTCAAGCGCATATCCCATTTTTGCGCAGCAGGGTTATGAAAATCCACGAGAAGCGACTGGGCGTATTGTGTGTGCCAATTGCCATTTAGCTAATAAGCCCGTGGATATTGAGGTTCCACAAGCGGTACTTCCTGATACTGTATTTGAAGCAGTTGTTCGAATTCCTTATGATAAGCAAGTGAAACAAGTTCTTGCTAATGGTAAGAAAGGGGGTTTGAACGTGGGGGCTGTTCTGATTTTACCGGAGGGGTTTGAATTGGCGCCATCCGATCGTATTTCTCCCGAGATGAAAGAAAAGACAGGCAATTTGTCTTTTCAGAGCTATCGCCCTAATAAAAAAAATATTCTTGTGATAGGGCCTGTCCCTGGTCAGAAATATAGTGAAATCACCTTTCCTATTCTTTCCCCCGACCCTGCTACGAAGAAAGATGTTCACTTCTTAAAATATCCTATATACGTAGGGGGGAATAGGGGAAGGGGTCAAATTTATCCCGACGGAAGCAAGAGTAACAATACAGTTTATAATGCTACAGGAGCGGGCATAGTAAGTAAAATCATACGAAAAGAAAAGGGGGGATATGAAATAACCATAACAGACCCATCGGATGGACGTCAAGTGGTTGATATTATCCCTCCAGGACCAGAAGTTCTTGTTTCAGAGGGTGAATCCGTCAAATTTGATCAACCATTAACGAGTAATCCTAATGTGGGTGGATTTGGTCAGGGAGATGCAGAAATAGTACTTCAAGATCCATTACGTGTCCAAGGTCTTTTGGTCTTCTTGGCATCTGTTATTTTGGCACAAATCTTTTTGGTTCTTAAAAAGAAACAGTTTGAGAAGGTTCAATTGGCCGAAATGAATTTCTAGACTCACGGATTTATCGATATCAGGTTCGTCAAAAGAACAAATTTTTTGTTGTCAATTATGTATGATCAAAAAAAAATCAATTCTGAAAAACCTTTTATTTATTTACCTGCTCCTTTTCTACGGGCGTGGGGGAATTCTTTGTACCGCATTCCTAGTCATAATAGATAGATTTTGGTTTGAAGAAGACTATTTTATTTGACTTTATGACTTTACCACCTCTTTCTTTGTTTTTTTTTTAGCCAAATTGAATTGGTAGGACTATGTTACTATTGCCAGATTTCAATGCGATCCGTTTTATTCTATTTCAAATAGAATAAAATTGGGATAGATATTAGCATAAGTAAGTGGGCAATAGAACGAATTAGAAATGCGGGGAACAAATAATTCTAGGAGGCTTTATTTATCTTCCTAGTCTTCGACACAAGAAAAGGAATTTTCTACACCCCTTTC